TTATATATTTGTATAATTTTAACTGATTATTTTTAGTATAATAAAATATTTAATATACATTATTTTAATATTATTTTTTATTTTATATTAAAAATCAAGTTTACAAGTTTAACTGTTATCTAAGTTTGGTTAATGTTTTATAGGAGATAATAATAATTTAGCCTAATAGTATTTTTAAATGTATGATATTAATTTATAAATTTTTATTTATAGTGTAATCTTTGTTTATATTAATTATTTTCTATTTAATACCCCAATATTTTATAGTAAAAATATAATATATAATATTATTTTCTATTAATACCCCAATATTTTATAGTAAAATCAATATTTTTACAAGTTTAACTGTTATCTAANTTTGGTTAATGTTTTATAGGAGATAATAATAATTTAGCCTAATAGTATTTTTTTTAGGTAAAAGTTTGATTCTGGCTTTATAATTAACTTATTCATTGATCTATATGGTGATTATTAAATTAATTTTGTTGTTCCAGTAGTAAGAATTAAATTTTTGTTATAAATTTTGAATTAGAAATTGAATAAAATTTAAAGTAGATTAATATTTGTGCCAGCATTCGCGGTTACACAATTTACTTAAGTTAATTTCATTATTTTTTTAATTTAATTTTTTATTAGATTTAAATGTAAGTTTTATTTAGGTGGAATTTATAATTTGTTTTAAAATCTATATAATTTATTTTAAGATAATTTCATTAATAAACTAGGATTAGATACCCTATTATTTTTATTGTAAATTTTTTTAGAATGGTATAAGTTATGCTCTTTAAAGCTCAAAGAATTTGGCGGTAAGATATCTATTTAGAGGAATCTGTATATTAATTGATATTCCACAATAGTTTATACCTTTAATTTTATTTGTATACCGCTATATTGTAGATTGTTATTTAAGTAAACTTTCTTTAATTAAGTTTAATTTAATGTTAGGTCAAGGTGCAGTTTTTAAAAGGTTTATATGGATTACTTTTGTTATAAGTCTTAGGATTTTAATTTTTTTTTAAATTAATTTGAATAAGGATTTAATAGTAAGTTTTTAAATTAATTAATTTAACTGAATATTGCTATGTTTTATGCACATATCGCCCGTCACTCCTAGTTAAGTTAGGATAAGTCGTAACAAAGTAATTTTACCGGAAGGTGAGGTTAGGAATAATCAATATTTAACAAACTATAGCTTATTTTTTAAAGCTTTTTATTTACATTAATAAGAAAACATTATTTTGTTTAGTTTGAGTTTTATTAAATAAATATGTTAAAGTTAAATTTATATTAAAATTTTATAATTATTAGTATCTGTAGAAATTAGTTATATTTGTTTGGACTGTAAAGGATTTTATATAATACATAAAGAATTATTTTTATAGTACCTTTAGTATCAGGGTAAGTTAATTAATTAAATTATTTTATTTTCCCGAATTTGAATGATCAAATTTTGTATGATATATTTGTGTCAAAAGATTTTTTAATACATTATTAGTAATTATATGTTAGTCGTTTTCTGTTTATCTGGTTATTAAGGAAATTAAATTTAATTTTACACTTTTTAATTTATTAATTAATCAATATTATTTTTTAAGTGTTAATTTATTGGGGACGATCTCGGTAAATATAAATTATTACATGTAGTTATTTTTTTATTTTTTTACTTTTAAATTTTGTATTTAGTTTTTATTAAATTGGTTAAATTATATATTATTTTTTTGTGTATATTTTTTTACTTAATTAATTGGTTTAATTTTCAATCTTATTTAATAATGATTTAATTAGTATAATAAATTAATTAAGGTAAATGAATTCGACAAATATTATTTCCAACTGTTTATCAAAAACATTTCTTTTTGATTTCATAAAAAGTATCTTCTGCCCTATGGTTTAAAATCTAAATGGCTGCAGTATTTTGACTGTGCAAAGGTAGCATAGTAATTAGTTTTTTAATTGAAAGCTTGTATGAATGGATGTATGAGAATTATATTTTATTTCTTTAAATGTTAAAATTTAAATTTAAAGTTAAAATGCTTTATTAATTTATTGGGACGATAAGACCCTATAGAACTTTATATAATTTATATTATTGAGTTTTATTTGTATATTTTTTAATATTTCTGTTATATTTTGCTGGGGTGGCAACTAAATAAATAACTTTAGTTTTAATAATCATTTGTTTGTGAAATTTTAGATCCTTAAATTAATAATGGATAATAAGATAAAGTTACCTTAGGGATAACAGCGTAATTTTAATGGGGAGTTCATATCTATATTGTATTTTGCGACCTCGATGTTGAATTAAGAAAATTTTAAGAAGCAGTATTCTTAATAATAAGTCTGTTCGACTTTTAAATTCTTACATGATTTGAGTTCAAACCGGCGTGAGCCAGGTTGGTTTCTATCTGATAAATATTTTTTGTGCTTAGTACGAAAGGACCAGTATAAATTACTAATAGTAAATATTTTAATAATTAGATGATTTGGCAGATTAGTGCTCTAAATTTAGAATTTGGTCAAGTATAAATAATATACATTCGTTAATTGATTATTTTTTAATTTATTTATTTTTATTGATTTTTGTTTTAGTCTCTGTGGGGTTTTTTACTTTGTTAGAGCGTAAAGTTTTAGGGTATATTCAATTACGTAAAGGTCCTAATAGGGTAGGTTATTTAGGTATTTTACAACCTTTTAGAGATGGTATAAAATTATTTATAAAGGAGCAGGTTTATCCAATAAATTCTAATTATTTAATTTATATAGTTTGTCCTTTTTTGAGTCTTGTTCAATCTTTATTTATGTGAGTGTTATTTCCTATATATATTAATAGTTTAGAGTTTAATTTGGGCGTAATATTTTTTTTATGTTGTTCAAGTTTAAGTGTTTATGGTTTAATGGTTTGTGGGTGATCGTCAAATAGAGTTTATTCTATGTTAGGCTGTATTCGGAGAGTATCACAGGCTATTTCGTATGAAGTAAGTCTCTCTTTAATTTTGTTGTGTTATTTTTTATTAGTTGATAGATATAATTTTATTAGTTTCTTTTATGGTCAATTTTCCTTTTGATTTATTATGATTTCTTTACCTTTGTTTATGTGTTGATTATCTTGTTGTATAGCTGAGAGAAATCGAAGTCCATTTGATTTCTCTGAGGGGGAGAGTGAATTAGTCTCAGGATTTAATGTAGAATACGGTTCTGGTGGGTTTGCTTTATTATTTATCTCAGAATATTCAAGTATTATTTTTATTTGCTTGGTAAGTTGTGTAATTTTTTTAGGTTGTAATTTTAATGATTTAAGCTTTTATTTTAGGCTAATTTTTTTATTTTTTTTATTTTTATGGGTTCGGGGGACACTACCTCGTTATCGTTATGATAAACTTATATATTTAGCTTGAAAGTGTTACTTACCTATTACTTTAGATTATATGTTATTATTTATTTTATTAAGGACTCTGTGTTTTTATCATTTTTTTTTGTAAAGTTATTAAATTCCTCTTTCTTATATTTTCAAAATATAAACTTTAATATAAGCTAAATAACTTATTTAATTAATTTTTCTCATAGTTTTCTAATTAGGGGGTCACAGATGAAATAAGAAAAGTATATAATAGTTAAAATTAAGCCGGTGTCTGTATACGGTAATTCTACTGGTCGAGCGCCGATTCATGTTAATAAGAGTACTGTAGTAATAAATATTCAAAATATAATTTGATTTAATGTGTAGAATTGAATCCCCTTAAATTTGGAATTTATGGAGAAGGGTAAGATTGCTAAAATTAAAATTGATAAAAATAGTGCTAGCACGCCCCCCAATTTGTTTGGAATAGATCGTAGAATTGCGTAGGCAAATAAGAAATATCATTCAGGTTGGATATGAATTGGAGTCACTATTGGGTTAGCAGGGGTAAAATTGTCAGGGTCAGAAAGCATATAAGGTTCTGATAATGTTAGGATTAAAAGAGTGGTAATTATGATTGTAAATCCCATTAAATCTTTAATTGAGAAAAATGGATGAAATGGGATTTTGTCTAATTCAGAATTGACTCCTATTGGGTTTCTAGATCCTGTTGAGTGTAAAAAAAATAAGTGGATTAAAGTTATTATTATAATAATAAATGGTAGTATAAAATGTAATCTAAAAAATCGAGATAAAGTGGCATTATCAACACTAAATCCACCCCAGATTCAATTTACTAATATTGTTCCAATATAAGGAAAAGCTGAAAGCAAGTTAGTAATAACTGTAGCCCCCCAAAATGATATTTGCCCTCAGGGTAAGACATAGCCTAAGAAAGCGGTTGCCATAGTTGCTAAAAGAATAATTATACCTATATTTCATGTTTTATTTAAATGATAAGATCCATAGTAAATTCCACGACCAATATGTAAATAAAGACAAATGAAAAATATAGAAGCTCCATTTGAATGAATATTACGTATTAATCATCCGTAATTTACATCTCGTATAATATGACTTAGTCTAATGAATGCTTCTTGGATATTGGGGGTATAATGTATAGACAGTAAAATTCCCGTAATTAATTGAATTGATAAGCATACACCTAAGATTGAACCAAAGTTTCACCATGCTGATAAATTAATTGGAGCAGGTAAATCAATAATTGCATTATTAATAATAGATAGAATTTTATCTCTTTTTCGTAAAGGTTTATTCATTTAAATTATTTTGATCGTAAAGGTCCCCTAAAGATTTTAATAATTTTAGTTACTACAATTATTGATAAAAGTAGATATATAAATATAAGGGTAGTGATGACAAATGTTTTTTTGTTATAAATTTTAATTATTGAAGTATTGTCAATTAATATTGTTCTTGATGCTAGAGTTTCAGTTATTATTAATTCAATTATTATTTCTTCTAATGGTATTATTAATGTAAGAATAGGAATAGTCATTAAAAAAATATTTGTAGTAAATTTTTCATTGGAGGCAATTCTTCTTATATATATAAATAGGATTAGTAAACCACCTACTAATATTAAGAATATAACTATTGGGATTCAAGCAGTTGTTAAAACTTGTGTTATTAAAATAGTTGAGGTCGTTGTCAAAATTAATAGTATAATACCTATAGATATGGGGGTTTTTAATATTAAAGTATAGGATGAAATTATAATTATAACTTTTATTAGTAAGATTTTCATGTCAACAAGTAGTTTATAAATTTAAGAATATTAATTTTGGGTATTAAAGGTATAGAGTTTTCTATTTTGTTGAAGTTTTAAAGGAAACACCTAATTTTAGTTTACAAAACTAATATTTTTATTAAATTATTAAAACTTATTATAATTTTATTTATTTATATATATATTATATCAATTTTTTCTCTTTTATTAGTTCGAAAACATATTTTTTTGTGTTTATTAAGATTGGAATATGTTGTTTTGTCTCTTTTAATAATATATAGTTATTACTTTATTTATACTATAAGTTTTTATATACTTATTATTATAATGGTTTTCTTTGTTTGTGAAGGGGTTTTAGGATTGAGAGTTTTAGTAAGATTAATTCGTTGTCATGGTAATGATTTTGTTATAACTTTAAGAATATGATAAAGATTTTTTTTTATTTAATTTTAATGACCCCTATATGTTTTCAGCTCTCTATAGTTAGAATACAGTTGTCATATATAATTATTTTATTATTAATAATTTATGGAATAAATTGCTTAGAATTCTTTGGGTTCATTTCATATAATTTAGGTTTAGATATTTATTCTTATTGTTTGATTTGTCTATCATTTATAATTGGTTCTTTAATACTTATTTCGATAGTTAATTGCTACAGACTTAAATTGTTTAGTTTTTTGAATTTTTTGTTAAGAATTTCTTTGTTAATCAACTTTTCGTCTTTAAATCTTATATATATATATATTTCTTTTGAGTTTGTGTTAGTTCCACTAATGATTTTAATTTTAGGGTGAGGGTATCAACCAGAGCGTTTAATATCAGGTATATATTTATTTTTTTATACAATTGTTGCATCCCTTCCTTTATTAATATTAATTTTATATTTAGATTATATTTATAATTCATTATTTTTTGACTATTTAATTTTGGACTCTAAAATATTTTTAATTCACTTTATTTTAGTATTTGTTTTTATAGTTAAGTTTCCCATATTTTTATTACATTATTGGCTTCCTAGGGCACACGTACAGGCACCAGTAAGAGGTTCAATGATTTTAGCTGGATTAATACTTAAAATTGGAGGATATGGTTTAATTCGGGTTATAACAATTTATGAATATTTATTTATTCAGTATTCATATATTTGATTTACATTTTCAATTGTAGGTTCTTTCCTAATAGCATTGATTTGTTTAGTTCAGGGTGATATAAAATGCTTAATTGCCTATTCATCAGTTTCTCATATAGGTATAGTTATTATGGGTATAATAACTATAAGAGTTTGGGGGTTATTAGGTTCTTATATATTAATACTTGGTCACGGGTTTTGCTCTTCAGGGCTATTTTATATAGCTAATATGTTGTATAGTCGCACTATAAGTCGTAGATTCTACTTAAACAGGGGTTTAATAATCTATATTCCTAGAGGTTCTTTGATTTGATTTTTGTTATGTGCTTTCAATATAAGATGTCCCCCTAGTTTAAATTTTATTAGAGAATTTATGATTTTAATTAGTATTATTTCTTTTTGATCTTATTCTCTTTTTTTATTCATTTTAATTTCATTTATATGTGCTTGTTTTAGATACTATCTATATAGATATAGATTTCATGGTGTTTATCATAGTTTATATAGATTTTCTAGTATTACAGTTATAGAATATTTATGTGTAATTATTCATTTAATTCCATTAATTTTTATTCCTATTTTTATTATAGGTTTATTTTAAAATCTAAGTAGTTTATATATAAAATGTAGGGTTGTGATTCCTAAGAAGTTTATTTAACCTTAGATTTTGTTAATTTTAAATTTATATCATGTCTGATTTTTCTTTTTATTTGGGATGTCATTATTTTTTTTAGGTTTATGTTTAAATTTTATATTATTGGATTATAGATTAATAATTGAGTGGATTTTATGTTCTTTTAATTCAGTATCAGTAAGATACTTCATTTTTCTCGATTGAATTTCAATAGGTTTTTGTTTTGTAGTTTTTTTTATTTCTTCCATGGTAGTTTTATATAGAGGGGTATATATGGGTAATTATAATTATAGATCAATTCGGTTTCTGTTGTTGGTTCTTATATTTGTCACTAGTATATTGTTAATAATTGTTAGACCAAGTTTAGTCAGTATTATATTAGGTTGAGATGGGTTAGGATTAGTTTCTTACTGTCTTGTTATTTATTACAGATCTTTAAAGAGTTACTTAGCTGGACTAATTACTTGTTTAATCAATCGTTTAGGGGATATTGGGTTATTAATTTCTATTAGTTGATTGTTTGGCTACGGTAGTTGAAATTTCATATTTTATTTAGAATATTATAGAAATTTAATTTTCTATTTAATTATTGTGTCCTCTTTTACTAAAAGTGCTCAAATTCCATTTTCTAGATGATTGCCGGCAGCTATAGCAGCACCTACACCAGTATCGGCATTAGTGCATTCGTCTACTCTAGTGACAGCAGGGGTATATTTACTGATTCGTTTTTATAATCACTTGATTTTTATAAATTATTTTTTTATATTTATTGGGATTATGACTATGACTATATCCTCTTTTTGTGCTAATTATGAATTTGATTTAAAAAAGATTATTGCACTATCTACTTTAAGTCAATTAGGTTTAATAATAAGATGTTTATTTATAGGTTTAGTTGATTTATCATTATTTCATTTACTTTCGCATGCTATATTCAAGTCTTTGTTATTTCTATGCTCTGGAGTAATCATTCATTTAATAGGTGGCAGACAGGATATTCGCGTTATGGGTGCGATTTGTATAAGTATTCCAGTGACATGTAGATGTTTTAATATTGCGAATATATCACTATGTGGGTTCCCGTTCCTTAGAGGCTTTTATTCAAAGGATTTTATTGTTGAACTAGGTGTGTTTAATGGAATAAATATATTTTATTTAATCTTTTTCTATTTAGGTTTAGGTTTAACTGCTTTATATAGAATTCGACTTATTTATTACACTTTATTAATTAACTATAATTATAATAGTTTTATTAATAGAAGTTTAGGAAAATCTATTTATTACATAAAGTATAGTCTTATTTTATTATCTGTTTTTTCTTTAACTTTTGGTTGTATATTTATTTGGTTAACTAATTTGGATTTAGGTTTTTTAATATTACCTTTTTACATAAAAATTTTAAGATTGTTAATAGTTTCATTGGGTATTTATTTAGGTTACGAAATAAATTTTGTTAACTATTTAATGTCTAATAATTATTATTTTTTAAATGGATCAATGTGATTTATATATAGATATTCATATGGAATATTTGTAGTTAATTATATATATAGATTAAATTTGTTCAAAATAATATATTGAGGCGAATTTTACGGTGGAATAGGTCTTTCTTTTTATTTAGTAAAAATATCTAATTTAATACAGGCTGCATTTTTAGGATCTTTAAGGGGGTTTTGTTTAATATTAATTATTTGGTTAATTTTTCTAATTTATTTACATAGCTTATATTATATAGAGTATATCAGTGAAGTTGATAGGGAAACTTAATGTTTGTAAATATATTTTATAGACTTCTAGGTAAAGTCATTTTTTTAACGAAAATAAAATGTTTTATTAAAACTATATAAAAAGATTAAAGGGAAAACGGAGTTTAACCGCTTTAATACTTAGTTAGCAGCTAGTATTATACTTCACCCCTTTTAATTGGATTAAAAAATCATTATTCTTATTAACATTAAGCTGCCTCTCCCGCTTTGGCTTCAATCAAAACATGAGGATTTATTATCCTAAAGTTTAGGTCGAAGCTAAGTGTATTATTTACTTCTATGTTAAAGATTAATCTGTGAGATACCTTTTGATTGCAATTCAAATATTATAATTAAATATAATCCCCTAATTTATTCTGTCCATTTAATTATTCCGTTATTTCATTCATGAAATAATCCTAATAATAAAATTGTAATAAATAATGATGTTGTAAAAATTCATGTTTTTATTAAGGTAGTTTTTACAGTTAAGATTATAGGTAAAATTATAATGATTTCAATATCAAATACTAAAAAAAGTACAGCAATAAGGAAAAAATGAATAGAAAAAGGTAATCGAGTATAAGATACTGGGTTAAATCCACACTCAAATGGAGTTGCCCTTTGATTATCAATTATTGATTTTTTTCTAACAGTTAAAATAATTAATATTATAATTAATATTAATAATAGAATTAAGAATAGTCTAGTAGCTATTAAGTTTATTATTCAATTTATTTTTAATCCTTTAAGTTGGAAGCTTAATATACTGTTTTTATATATACTAATTGAATATGAATTGGTTACAAAATTTTAATTACCTCATCAGTAAACTGAAGTATATAAAAATAATCATACAACATCTACAAAGTGTCAGTACCAAGCTGAGGCTTCAAATCCTACATGATGTTGTATAGATATATGTAGTTTAAGGGCACGAATAGTAGATACAGCAATAAAAATCGTTCCGATAATTACATGAATTCCATGAAATCCAGTACTCATGAAGAATGTTGATCCGTATACTGAATCTGCTATAGAAAATGGAGCTTCAAGGTATTCAATTCCTTGTAGTATAGTAAAGTAAATTCCCATTAAGATTGTAATTCAAAGGCTTTGTTTAGTTTGTGAAAAATTATTATTGATAATTGCGTTATGAGCTCATGTAATAGAAATTCCTGACGAAAGTAAAATTAATGTGTTTAATAAAGGGATACTTATAGGATTAAACGCTTTGACTCCTGAGGGAGGTCATTGTATACCTAATTCAATAGCGGGTGACAATCTTCTATGAAAAAATGCTCAAAAAAACGATGAAAAAAATAATACTTCAGATGCAATAAATAATATTATACCCCATTTTATTATTTTAACAACTTTTTTAGTGTGAAGTCCTTGAAAAGTAGACTCTCGAATTACGTCTCGCCATCATTGGGTTATTGTTAAAATAATAATTAGAGTACCTATATTTATAAGTAATATTTGGTCATTATGAAATCATATTACTGCTCCTGAAGTTGCAGTTATAATTCCTATTGATGCTGTTAAAGGTCAAGGTCTATTTTCCACTAAGTGGAAGGGGTGATTTTTCATTTAAATTTCTCTTGAGTATAACGTTGAAAGAGTTATAAAAACATATGATTGAATAAATGCTACGGCTAGTTCAAATATTATAAGTCTTATAAATAGTCATATTATGATTATTATTAAGGGAAAATTTGAAACTAAATTGTTCCCTAGTAATGATATTAATAGGTGACCTGCAATTATATTAGCGGTTAATCGAACTGCTAATGATCCCGGACGGATTAAATTTCTAATTGATTCAATTATTACTATGAATGGTATCAATGGGGTTGGAGTTCCTAAAGGTACTAAGTGGGTGAACATTTTGTTAGTAGAGTTTAATCAACCATATATTATTAATGATACTCATATTGTTAATGCAATTGCTAATGACATAGATAAATGTGCAGAGGAAGTAAATACATATGGTAGTAGTCCTATAACATTAATTGTTAGTAAATATGAAAATATACTTACTATTAAAATAGTAGGTTTTCTTGTTTTAATATGTATAATGATTTCTTTTATAATTTTTGTGTAAGTATTAATTATAATTGATGTTAATTTTCTAGGTGTTTTTCAGAATGGTATAGGGAGTAATAAAAATGTTATTACTCTAAATCAGTTTAATGAAAATAACCCTGTAGAGGGGTCAAATACTGAAAATAAGTTTAATATCATATTCACTTAAATTTAGTTAAGTTTTTATTTATGTTTAAGTTGATTTTCTTTACTGAAAGAAAATAGTTAATTGTTATTATTATTATAAGTGTAATTGTAGTTGTTAGTAAAATTGTAGTTCATCATATTGGAGCTATTTGTGGAATAGAGAATCACTAATAAAAAGTAGCTCTAGTTTGACAATCTAGTGTTTTAAAAAATTAAACTAGACACTCGTTTCTATTCATTAAGAGTATTCGCTTGTTACTATAATTTGGTTTAAGAGACCAATACTTGCATTTAAGTAACTTAATGAGGAGAAATTTTTAATTCATGTCATGAATGATTTTATATTAACAGATTCAATTATAATAGGTATAAATCTATGATTGGCACCACAAATCTCACTACATTGTCCATAGAATAGGCCTGGTCGTGTTATTATAATTCTTCCCTGATTAATACGCCCAGGGGTGCCATCAATTTTAATTCCTAACGCAGGTACTGTCCATGAATGGATAACATCTAATGAAGTAACAAGAATTCGTGTTTTTGTATTAAACGGTAATACAATTCGGTTATCAACTTCTAAAAGTCGATATTCATTATTTGTTAATCTTTTTGTATTTTTTATGTAAGAGTCAAATTCAATATTTTTAAAGTCTGAAAGTTCATAAGTTCAGTATCATTGGTGTCCAATTGCTTTTATTGAGATTAAAGGTTTATTAATTTCTTCAAGTAAGTATAAGATTTTTAGAGAGGGTAGTGCGATAGTAATTAATATAAATGCAGGTAAAATTGTTCAAGTTAATTCAATTATTTGTCTTTCTAACATGTTACGATTAATTAATTTATTTGTTAATAGTGAGGAAATTATATATAATACTGCGGTTGTGATTATAATTAAAATTATTATTGTATGGTCATGAAAAATAATTAATTGTTCTATAATAGCAGTTGCAGGGTCTTGAAATCTAATTATGTTTCATAGTGCAATTTTCAGAAAAATAAAACTATTTATGTACGAATTTTAAGTCCATTGCACTATTCTGCCACACTGAAAAATTAAAAGTTGTTTGACATTAAAGGAAGTTCCGTATATGAATGTTCTTGTGGAGGGGTAGATTGAAGTCATTCAATGGCTGAGTTTGTTCTATAAGTTAATAATGTAAAACGTTTAACTAATAGTCTTTCTCACAAAATAAAAATTATAATTATAATTCTAATAAGTGAAATTATTCTTCCAATTGATGAAATTATGTTTCAATTTGTGTAAGTGTCAGGATAATCTGAATATCGACGAGGGAGTCCTCTTAATCCTAAAAAATGTTGTGGAAAAAATGTTATGTTAACACCAATAAATATACATATGAATTGAATTTTTAATCACTTAGGATTTATTGTTAGTCCTGTAAATAGGGGGTACCATTGAATAAAGCCAGCCATAATTGCAAATACTGCTCCTATGGATAATACGTAATGGAAATGAGCTACTACGTAGTAAGTATCATGTAAAATGACATCAATAGAGGAATTGGACAGAATGATTCCAGTTAGCCCACCGATAGTAAATAGAAATACAAATCCAGTAGATCATAGTATTGAAATTGATAATTTGGAAGAGCTGCCATGTATTGTAGCTAGTCATCTAAAGATTTTAATTCCCGTAGGTACAGCAATAATTATTGTAGCAGATGTAAAATAGGCTCGTGTGTCAACATCCATCCCTACTGTAAATATGTGGTGAGCTCAAACAACAAATCCTAGGATTCCAATTGATAATATTGCGTATACTATTCCAATATAGCCAAATGATTCTGTCTTTCCTCTCTCTTGAGTAATAATATGTGAAATTAGACCAAATCCAGGTAAGATTAAAATATAAACTTCAGGATGTCCGAAGAATCAAAATAAGTGTTGATATAGAATTGGGTCACCACCACCGGCTGGATCAAAGAACGTTGTATTAATATTACGATCTGTTAACAATATCGTAATTGCCCCCGCTAATACAGGTAATGAAAGGAGTAAGAGTACTGCTGTAATTAATACTGATCAAACGAATAATGGTGTTCGATCTATTGTTATTCCTGAGGGACGTATATTTATAACTGTTGTAATAAAATTTACAGCCCCTAGGATTGAGGAAATTCCAGCTAGATGTAGAGAAAAGATTGATATGTCTACTCTTGGCCCAGCATGGGCAATATTTCTAGATAAGGGGGGATATACTGTTCACCCGGTTCCGACTCCCATTTCCACTATTGAACTAGACAATAATAGGGTGAGGGAAGGGGGTAAAAGCCAAAATCTTATATTGTTTAAACGAGGAAAAGCTATGTCTGGGGCACCAATTATAAGTGGTAATAATCAGTTTCCAAACCCCCCAATTATAATTGGTATTACCATAAAAAAAATTATGATAAATGCATGTGAAGTAACAATAACATTGTAAGCTTGATCATTGTTAATAAAAGATCCCGGTTGAGCAAGTTCAATTCGAATAATTATTCTTAGTATTATTCCTACTATTCCAGATCAAATACCAAATATGAAGTATATAGTTCCGATGTCTTTGTGATTTGTAGAGTATAGTCATTTTTTCATAGCCTTAATTAAAGATTTTTTTAAAAAAGGATAAATTTAATTTATTAAGATGTCTGAGAAAAGTGGTAAACTGTAAATTTACTTATGAGTAATAAAATTTAAGCTCTCTTAATATAAATTTGGTCTTATAGTTTAATTAAAACTTTAAATTGCAAATTTAAGAATGTGTTCATATCTTCTAAGACTTATCTAGTCAGTAAGATATTAATAACTTTGAAGGCTACAAGTTTTAAAGTTAACTTAAAGTCTTCTATAAGTTAATTATTCTTGAGTAGAGAATTGGTGTTATTATAATGTTTAATATAAATATGAATTGGTTAATGGGTTTTCTTAGTAATGTTCACTTTTTGAATGAATTAAATGAAAGAATAGAGGTAAATGTCAAACGTGTATAAAATAACAATACTAATCTAGATGTAATTACTAAGAATAAAAGTATTAGTATTTGATTTTCATTAATTGTTTTTTGTATTACAATTATTTTTATAAAAAAACCTATCAGAGGGGGAAACCCTGCTATTGATAATATGTTAATTCATAGAGTTAATTTAACCCAACTATTAAAGTTAGTCGTAATTATTTGGTTAATATAGTTGATTTTTAAAGTTTTAATAGTTTTTCCTAATAAAATCATTATTATTGTATATATTGTTAGGAATAACGTTGTTTCTATAATTCTTGGAATAATAATTATTATTAATCTTATATTGTAGATGGAGGAATAGCCTAATGTTTTTCGCATTGATGTTTGATTTAGACAGGCTACCGATCTGATAAATATACCTAATAAAATAGGAATTGTTAGCATTTTTGTATTAATTTGGTGTATAACAATCATAGGTGGTAACTTTATAATTGTCAATATGACTATTAAAGGAAAAATTCTTAAGGGTTCAAGAATTATAAGTACTCATCTATGAAACGGAGCTGAACCTAGCTTAATTAATATTGATGTTGTTAGAATAATTTCATTTAACTCTGTTATTATACTATCCCCAACTAGTATAATTGCGATTCTAAATAGAAATATCGTTGAAGCAATTCTTTGCACAATAAAATATTTAATTATGGCTTCTGATCTTAGTAAGTTTTCATTTTGTATTAAAGGAATAAATGACATAAGCACTAACTCTAGACCTATTCACATAGAAATTCAGTTGTTTGAACAGTTTACTATAATAACCCCAATTATTATAGTATTTACTAATAAGATTTTAGTTGAATTAAAATATATTAAAAAGAAGAATATTTATCTTCTATATTTAGGGTATGAGCCTAATAGCTTTATTTAGCTTATCTTTTTGACAGAATTTTTGTTAAAAGGTGTAAGAAGCATTAGAGATTTTGATTTTCGAGGGTTAAGTTTGATTCTTAATTTAGCAATGAAAGTATAAATATACATGTTTTATTCTATCAAAATAATCCTTTTTCAGGCATTTCATCGTTTTCATTTTTTTTACATTAAATTTATTTTAGTGAAAAAAAAATAACAAGGCTTAACTTAATTCTTAATTTTGAATTGAAATTTACTAACGGGTTTTTAAAAACGATAAATTTGCTATAATAACTAAAATTTTTATAATTATAGTAAAAACTTCATACAATTAACTTTTTAGTATTAAATATTTAATATATAATATATAATAAATATTTTAATAGTAATAATATATTTAATATATAATATATAATAAATATTTTAATAGTAATAATATATTTAATATATAATATAATAAAATATTTAATTAAATATAAATCATTTATCAAATATTAAAAAATAAATCTAAAGATAAAAATAAATAATACTAAAATCTAATATATAATAAATATTTTAATAGTAATAATATATTTAATATATAATATATAATAAATATTTTAATAGTAATAATATATTTAATATATAATATATAATAAATATTTTAATAGTAATAATATATTTAATATACTTTATAATTAAATAATAATATTTTAAATTTATGTTATTAAATTCCTTCTTTCTAAAGATTTAGAAAAGAAAGAAGGAAT